CGAATTATACAGATAAAAAGACAAAAGAAAGCGCGAAAAAAAAAGAGGAGGACAAAAAAGAAGAAGACAAAAGAAAGGAGAAAGTGCGTATACAAATAGCGGAAGCCTGGGATAGTATTTTACTTGCTCAAGTAATGAGAGGTTTTTTATTAGTAACCCAATCAATTCTTAGAAAATATATTATATTACCTTCATTGATAATAGCTAAAAATATCGTCCGTATACTATTATTTCAATTTCCGGAATGGTATGAGGACTTAAAGGATTGGAATAGAGAAATGCATGTTAAATGTACCTATAACGGTGTTCAATTATCAGAAAAAGAATTTCCAAAAAACTGGTTAACAGACGGCATTCAGATCAAGATCCTATTTCCTTTTCGTCTTAAACCTTGGCACAGATCTAAGTTACGAGCCCCTTATAACGATCCAATGAAAAAGCAAGGTCAAAAAAATGATTTTTGTTTTTTAACAATTTTTGGAATGGAAGCTGAACTACCTTTTGGTTCTCCCAGAAAAAAACTTTCATTTTTTGAACCGATTTTAAAAGAACTCAAAAAAAAAATGAAAAAATTGCAAAAGAAATGTTTTAGAATTCTAGGAATTTTTAAAGAACAAACAAAATTTTTTCTAAATGTCTCAAAAAAACCAAAAAAATGGATCATTAAAAACATTCTGTTTATAAAAGAAATAATAAAAGAACTCTCAAAAATAAACCCAATTATATTATTTGGATTGAGAGAAATAGAAGTATATGAATTGAGTGAAATTAAAAAAGATTCAATAATCAGTAATCGGATGATTCAGGAATCGTCCATTCAAATTAGATCTCAGAATTGGACAAATTCTTCATTAACAGAAAAAAAAATGCAAGATCTGACTGATAGAATAAACACAATCATAAATCAAATAGAAAAAATTACAAAAGACAAGAAAAAGGGATTTATAACTTCAGATAGAAATTTGAGTTCTAACAAAATAAGTTATGATGATAAAAGATTGGAATCACAAAAAAATATTTGGCAGATATTAAAAAGAAGAACTGCTCGATTAATCCGTAAATCCCATTATTTTATAAAATTTTTCATTGAAAAGATATACATAGATATCTTTCTATCTATGATTAATATTCCTAGTATCAATACACAACTTTTTCTTGAATCAACAAAAAAAATTATTAATAAAAACATTAACAGTAATGAAGCAAATCAAGAAAGAATTAATAAAACAAATCAAAGTTTAATTAAATTTATTTCGATTATAAAAGAGTCACTTTCTAATACTAATATTAGTATTAGTCAAAAAAATTCAAAGACTTTTTTTGACTTATCTTACTTTTCACAAGCATATGTATTTTACAAATTATCACAAACCCAACTTATTAAGTTAGAGAAATTGAAATCCGTATTTCAATATAATGGAATCCCCCTTTTTCTTAAGAATGAAATAAAGGATTTTTTTGTTGTAAGACAAGAACTATTTCATTCCGAATTAAGACCTAAGAATCTTCGCAATTCTGGAATGAATCAATGGACAAATTGGTTAAGGAGTCATTATCAATATCAATGTGATGTATCTCAAATTAAATGGTCTAGAGTAGTACCACAAAAATGGCGAAATATATTGAACTGTATAGCTCAAAATAAAGATTTATATAAAGATTTGTGTGATTTATATGAAAAAGATGAATTAATTCACTACGAAAAAAAAACAAAAATTGAAACGGATTTATTATTGAATCAAAAGGATAATTTAAAAAAACAATATAGATATGATCTTTTAGCATATAAATCTCTAAATTCTGAAACTAAGAAGTACTCTTCAATTTATGGATCACCATTACAAGTAAAAACTAACCAAGATATTTTTTATAATTACAACACACATAAACAAAAATCATTTAATATGGTAGAAGATGATATTCGAGATATGGATAAAAATACGGATAGAAAATATTTTGATTGGAGAATTCTCGATTTTTGTCTTAAAACGAAGGTCGATATTGAGGCCTGGATCAATATTGATACTGACACTAACAGTAATAAATATACTAAGACTAGGGTTAATAAGTATCAAATAATTGATAAAATCAATAATAAGGGTCTTTTTTATCTCACACTTCAGCAAGATCAAAAAATCAACCTATCCAATCAAAAACCCCTTTTGGATTGGATGGGAATGAATGAAGAAATACTAAGTCGTCCCATATCAAATCTGGAACTTTGGTTCTTGCCAGAATTTGTGAGACTTTATAATACGTATAAAATGAAACCGTGGGTTATACCAATGAAATTACTACTTTTTAATTCTAATAAAAAAAAAAATGCTAGTGAAAACAAAAGCATTACTGGAAATAAAAAAAGAGATCCTTTTATATCAATATCGTCGAATGAAAAAAAATCTCTTGAATTAGAAAACCGAAATCAAGGAGAAAAAGAATCCACGGGCCAAGCAGATCTTAAATCAGCTCTTTCAAACCAAGAAAAAGATGTTGAAGAAGATTATACGGGATCGGACATGAAAAAACATAGAAATAAAAAGCAATACAAGATCAATACAAAAGCGGAGTTTGATTTCTTCCTAAAAAGGTATTTGTATTTTCAATTGAGATGGGATGATTCTTTAAATAAAAAAATAATCAATAACATCAACGTATATTGTCTCCTGCTTAGACTGATAAATCCAAGAGAAATTACTATATCCTCTATTCAAAGGGGCGAAATGAGTCTGGATATTTTGACGATTCAGAAAGATGTAACTCTTACAGAATTTATTAAAAGGGGGTTTTTGATTATTGAACCAATTCGTCTAGCTATAAAAAATGATGGAAAATTTTTTATGTATCAAACCCTCGGTATTTCATTAGTTCATAAAAGTAAACATCAAATAAATCAAAGATACCGAGAAAAAAAACATGTTGATAAGAATTCTGATGAAGTCATTACAAAACATCAAAAGATGACTGGAAATAGATATAAAAAAAATTATGATTTGTTTGTTCCTGAAAATATTTTATCGCCTAGACGTCGTAGAGAATTGCGAATTCTAATTTGTTTAAATTCTAAGAATAGACATAGAAAGGCATCTTTTTGTAATGGAAATGAGGTAAACAGTCAAGTTGTGGATAAAAGCACAAAATATAAAAAAAAACTTATAAAATTAAAGCTATTTCTTTGGCCCAATTATCGATTAGAAGATTTAGCTTGTATGAATCGTTATTGGTTTAATACCAATAATGGCAGTTGTTTCAGTATGATAAGGATACATATGTATCCGCGATTGAAAATTCATTAATAGTACATTTTTCCTATATTTCCCATACCATATCTGGTCTATGACGACAAAGAGATGCACGCATACATTGTCTTACATTCCATTCTGATACATGATACTAATTCAATGACATATCAATTAGATCTAGAATGAACAAAATTTTCTTATTTTAGGTCTAAACTTTTATCTTTTGTGAGTGAAGAAACCAACCATACTTTTGTATCCCCTTTCAAATCCAATTTAAAAATGAAAATAGGATTGAGTAAGTTTTTTAAAATTAAAAAAAATTAGAAATTAATAACGAAATTCAAATTATTGTATATACCAAATAAAAATTAGGGGCATTATTATTACTGATCAATAAAGATATCTATCAATAAAAAATATTTTAAAATAAAAAGAGGGGGGGAGAGAAGATTTCAGTTTATGGTAAAAAATTCATTCATCTCAGTTATTTCACAAGAAGAAAAAGACCAAAACAGAGGATCTGTTGAATTTCAAATAGTTAGTTTCACCAATAGGATACGAAGACTTACTTCACATTTACAATTACACAAAAAAGACTATTTATCTCAGAGAGGTTTACGTAAAATTCTGGGAAAACGCCAACGATTACTGTCTTATTTGTCAAAGAAAAATAGAATATGTTATAAAGAATTAATTAATCGGTTGGATATTCGGGAGTCAAAAACTCGTTAATTTTTTTTTTTATAAAGGCATTTTGAATTATTTGATTTATTAGATCTTGAATTTTAATGAACTTTTTTTCGTTTTCAGCAATTCATGAAAGAATGAATCGAGGAAAAACCTATGAATATACCGGCTACAAGAAAAGACCTCATGATAGTCAATATGGGCCCCCACCACCCATCAATGCATGGTGTTCTTCGACTCATCATTACTCTAGATGGTGAAGATGTTATTGACTGTGAACCAATATTGGGTTATTTACACCGAGGAATGGAAAAAATTGCGGAAAATAGAACAATTATACAATATTTGCCTTATGTAACACGGTGGGATTATTTAGCTACTATGTTCACAGAAGCAATAACTGTAAACGGACCGGAACAGTTGGGAAATATTCAAGTACCTAAAAGAGCCAGCTATATCAGAATAATTATGTTGGAGTTGAGTCGTATAGCTTCTCATCTGTTATGGCTCGGTCCTTTTATGGCGGATATTGGTGCACAAACTCCCTTTTTCTATATTTTCAGAGAAAGAGAATTAGTATATGATCTATTCGAAGCTGCCACCGGTATGAGAATGATGCATAATTATTTTCGTATCGGAGGAGTAGCGGCCGATCTACCTCATGGCTGGATAGATAAATGTTTGGATTTCTGCGATTATTTTTTAACAAGAGTTGCTGAATATCAAAAACTTATTACACGAAATCCTATTTTTTTAGAACGAGTCGAGGGAGTAGGCATTATTGGTAGAGAGGAAGTAATAAATTGGGGTTTATCGGGACCAATGCTGCGAGCTTCCGGAATACAATGGGATCTTCGTAAAGTTGATCATTATGAATGTTACGACGAATTTGATTGGGAAGTACAGTGGCAAAAAGAAGGAGATTCATTGGCTCGTTATCTAGTCCGAATTGGTGAAATGATAGAATCCGTAAAAATTATTCAACAGGCCCTGGAAGGAATTCCAGGGGGACCCTATGAGAATTTAGAAATACGATACTTTGATAGAGAAAGGAATCCGGAATGGAATGATTTTGAATATCGATTTATTAGTAAAAAGCCGTCTCCTACATTTGAATTGCCGAAACAAGAACTTTATGTGAGAGTAGAAGCCCCAAAGGGAGAATTGGGAATTTTTCTCATAGGGGATCAGAGTGGTTTTCCTTGGAGATGGAAAATCCGCCCGCCGGGTTTTATCAATTTGCAAATTCTTCCGCGGTTAGTTAAAAGAATGAAATTGGCTGATATTATGACAATACTAGGTAGTATAGATATCATTATGGGAGAAGTTGATCGTTGAAATGATAATTGATACACCGGAAGTACAAGATATCGATTCTTTTTCTAGATTCGAATTTTTTAAAGAGGTTTATGGAATTCTATGGGTTCTTGTTCCTATTTTGACTCTTGTAGTGGGAATCACAATAGGCGTACTGGTAATTGTATGGTTAGAAAGAGAAATATCGGCAGGGATACAACAACGTATTGGACCTGAATACGCCGGCCCTTTGGGAGTTCTTCAAGCTCTAGCAGATGGGACAAAACTACTTTTCAAAGAAAATCTTTTTCCATCTAGGGGGGATACTCGTTTATTCACTATCGGGCCATCCATAGCAGTCATATCAATTTTAGTAAGCTATTCAGTAGTTCCTTTTGGATATCACCTTGTTTTAGCGGATCTCAATATCGGTGTTTTTTTATGGATTGCCATTTCCAGTATTGCTCCAATTGGACTTCTTATGTCGGGATACGGGTCAAATAATAAATATTCCTTTTTAGGCGGTCTACGAGCTGCTGCTCAATCGATTAGTTATGAAATACCATTAACTTTATGTGTGTTATCAATATCTCTACGTGCGATTCGTTGATACATAGACATAAACTTTTCTCTATTCCTTCCTTTCAAGGAAAGGGTTGGAATGGATTGAGTAGATATCTTAATTTTTTTTTTATTCATTATTCAGGTTGATGAACTAAATCAAATAGTTATATGAGTGAAAGAAAACAGCTTATATATAAATTCGCAGTAAAAAGATTGATTCTCATTTTCTATGTATAAGAGTTAGAGAGTTAAGCGGAAATAAACATAAACAGAAGAGACCGTTTCCCCCAAGATTGGTTGATTAGTCATCCTGACTTGAAGCGGGTTCAAAAGATCAACCGTATTGAGTTTTCACTCTCATTTTTATGTATTAGCATAACGGGGGATTGAGCAAAAACGAGTGGATGGTTAGAAACACGAACATATGGAAAGGATTAGTAATGGAGATTATGTAAATTCTCCAAAAGGACATTTTTACATAATCTACAAACAAAGAATACTAATTGGGGCTTTAAGTTGGTAGAAATGATCAGGCAGTACTCCCCATGACACGATTCCAATCCAGAGTATACTCCTATCCACCGATTTAATAAATAACTATTCGAAACGAAATAATCCTTTACTTTATTTTGAAAGCCCTCTTTTTCTCAGAAATAGAAAGAAGAATAGGAACGAAAAAAAAAAAAAAAGATATACTTAATTTATTATTTGTTACTTTTATTCTTTACCATATCATATTAATAGATATAAAATTTGTGTCATAATTCATTAATTAATATAGAATTTTTTTTTCGTACGTGAAACCAACGGGTTATTGATATTTTTACAAGAAGTATTAGTTAAGTTATTACTGAACAAAGAAGAATTGAAATTATTAAATTAAAGAAAGGATGAGATCAATTCAGAAGTACTTTTTTTATTTTATTTTGAATTAAAATAATTCTAACAGACAGAATTCAATTGGTCTAATTTGGGACCGGCCGACAGTTATCCATCCTACAAACATATCAAGATTAAAAAAAGAATACTGACGCGGTCCCTATATTTATTTCTGGCCTTCAAGGAGCCGTATGAGGTGAAAATCTCATGTACGGTTCTGTAATAGCGATGGTAACAGTGATGGTATCACCGACTATAATTATCTAACAGTTCAAGTACAATTGATATTGTTGAGGCGCAATCAAAATATGGTTTTTGGGGATGGAATTTGTGGCGTCAGCCTATAGGGTTTATCATTTTTATTATTTCTTCCCTAGCAGAATGTGAGAGATTACCTTTTGATTTACCAGAAGCAGAAGAAGAGTTAGTAGCAGGTTATCAAACCGAATACTCGGGTATAAAATTTGGGTTATTTTATGTTGCTTCCTATCTAAACCTATTGGTTTCTTCATTATTTGTAACAGTTCTTTACTTGGGAGGTTGGAATATATCTATTCCGGACATATATGTTTCTGAGCTTTTTGAAATAAATAAAACATGTGAAGTTTTTGGAGCGATAATTGGTATCTTTATTACATTAGCTAAAACTTATTTGTTCTTGTTCATTCCTATCACAACAAGATGGACTTTACCGAGGCTAAGAATGGACCAACTATTGAATCTTGGATGGAAATTTCTTTTACCTATTTCTCTCGGTAATCTATTATTAACAACTTCTTTCCAACTCTTTTCACTGTAAAGTAACATTCTATATTCACAACGTGTCTCAAACAAGAGAAATAAACAAACATAAAACTATTCATATATATATTAACGATATGTTCTCTATGGTAACTGGGTTCATGAATTATGGTCAACAAACAGTACGAGCTGCAAGGTACATTGGTCAAAGTTTCATGATTACTTTATCCCACGCAAATCGTTTACCCGTAACTATTCAATATCCTTATGAAAAATTAATCACCGCGGAGCGTTTCCGCGGTCGAATCCATTTTGAATTTGATAAATGTATTGCTTGTGAAGTATGCGTTCGTGTATGTCCTATAGATCTACCCGTTGTTGATTGGAAATTGGAAACTGATATTCGCAAGAAACGACTGCTTAATTACAGTATTGATTTCGGAGTCTGTATATTTTGTGGTAATTGCGTTGAGTATTGTCCAACGAATTGTTTATCAATGACTGAAGAATATGAACTTTCTACTTATGATCGTCACGAATTGAATTATAATCAAATTGCTTTGGGTCGTTTACCAATGTCAGTAATTGACGATTATACAATTCGAACAATTTTGAATTCGCCTCAAATAAATAAGTAAATCTCTTATTAACGAATAATTTAGAATTACTTTACTAATAACTAATATAGAAGGAATTTAGGTTTCTTTCGTGTTGTTTGGTCAATAACTACCAATACCAACTATTGATTGGTTGGTAAGAAACGCGTCTTAATTTGGATTGAAAATCCATTAATTAATATATCCATAATTGTTTTAAAATGTATAGTTTAGAATTAGAACGACTCTTTCAGATAAAGAATGAAAGTAGTCCAATAATAGTACTCACATTTATTCATATCCCTTAGTATTTATTTACTTAGGATTAAATTAGGAATTGCTCAAAAATTATAAAAAAAAATTTTCTGGTCGGGTCTCAATAAGGTCATGAAAAACATTTCTATTTATTTATCTCTTATTTTACATATAATGGATTTGCCCGGACCAATACATGATTTTCTTTTAGTCTTTCTGGGATCGGTTCTTATACTAGGAGGTATGGGGGTGGTATTATTTACCAACCCCATTTATTCTGCCTTTTCATTGGGACTGGTTCTTGTTTGTATATCCTTATTCTATATTCTATTAAACTCTTATTTTGTAGCTGCTGCACAACTCCTTATTTACGTGGGAGCTATAAATGTTTTAATCGTATTTGCTGTGATGTTCATGAATGGTTCAGAATATTACAAAGATTTGAATCTTTGGACCATTGGGGATGTGGTTACTTTGCCAGTTTGTACAAGTATTTTTGTTTTACTCATGATTATTATTACGGATACGTCATGGTACGGAATTATTTGGACTACAAGATCAAACCAGATTATAGAGCAAGATTTGATAAGTAATAGTCAACAAATTGGAATTCATTTATCAACAGATTTTTTTCTTCCATTTGAATTCGTTTCGATAATTCTTTTAGCCGCTTTGATAGGTGCAATTGCCGTGGCGCGACAGTAAAAAATTTATAGAATTAGCAATGCACATTAAACTCTGTTCGGTTTTATTACATTACATTTATTTCCCTTTAATTTAAGATTGTTTATGTCTAAAATAGAAATTATTCAATCTATTCTATTCTATTAACAATAGAAAATCTGCCTTTGTTCCGTACTTTTTTTTATTCTAGTCAATTGAATCTGTTGAATTGTTGTTCAGTTCATATTGAAATGAATCGAAATTGATAAGGAGTTGGTCAATGATGCTCGAACATGTACTTGTTTTGAGTGCCTACTTATTTTCTATCGGTATCTATGGATTGATCACGAGCCGGAATATGGTTAGAGCCCTTATGTGTCTTGAACTTATACTGAATGCGGTTAATATGAATTTCGTAACATTTTCTGATTTTTTTGATAGTCGCCAATTAAAAGGAAATATTTTCTCAATTTTTGTTATAGCTATTGCAGCCGCTGAAGCAGCTATTGGCCCGGCTATTGTTTCATCAATTTATCGTAACAGAAAATCAACTCGTATCAATCAATCGAATTTGTTGAATAAGTAGTATTAATCATATAAATTCTAATATTCATAAATTAGAATTACCATGACCATACATTACGTAATAATACATGTTTTCAAAAATGTAAGAAATTAAAGTATCTTGGCTCTATCGCATGAGTCAATCCAGAAGTAGATTGATTAGAAAAATTATGATAAATTATTGATTCATCTGGTGTCTAAATATATGATTCATTTACAAGTTTACTAGATCGAAACTTTCTGACATTCAAAAATTTATAGATCCAAATGTCACATTCAGTAAAGATTTATGATACGTGTATAGGGTGTACTCAATGTGTGCGCGCCTGCCCAACGGATGTATTAGAAATGATACCTTGGGACGGGTGTAAAGCTAAGCAAATTGCTTCTGCTCCAAGAACAGAGGACTGTGTCGGTTGTAAGAGATGTGAATCCGCCTGTCCGACAGATTTCTTGAGTGTTCGAGTTTATTTATGGCATGAAACAACTCGAAGTATGGGTCTGGCTTATTAATACGTTACAGAAAACCCCACTTGAATACATTTGATTTTTTTACCTTTACCGACAAAAACCCGCGCTCAAAAACTATTTATTTTGAGCACGGGTTTTTCTGGTCCAAGTTTATCTTGTTTTTACCATGAATAATTTTCCTTGGTTAACGCTAGTTGTAGTTTTGCCAATATTCGCGGGTTCCTTAATTTTCTTTCTCCCTCATAGAGGAAATAAGATAATTCGGTGGTATACTATATGTATATGCACGACCGAACTCCTTCTAACAACCTATGCATTCGGTTATCGTTTCCAATTGGATGATCCATTAATGCAACTGACAGAGGATTATAAATGGATCGATTTTTTTGATTTTTACTGGAGATTGGGAATAGATGGAATTTCTATAGGACCCATTTTACTGACAGGATTTATCACAACTTTAGCTACTTTAGCGGCTCGGCCGATTACTCGAGATTCCCGACTATTCCATTTTCTGATGTTAGCAATGTATAGCGGTCAAATAGGACCATTTTCTTCTCGAGACCTTTTACTTTTTTTCATCATGTGGGAGTTAGAATTAATTCCAGTTTATATACTTCTATCCATGTGGGGGGGAAAGAAACGTTTGTATTCAGCTACAAAATTTATTTTGTACACTGCAGGAAGTTCCGTTTTTTTATTAATGGGAGTTTTGGGTATTGGTTTATATGGTTCCAATGAACCAACATTAAATTTTGAAACATCAGCTAATCAATCGTATCCTGTAGCACTGGAAATAATATTCTATATTGGATTTCTTATTGCTTTTGCTGTCAAATCACCGATCATACCCTTACATACATGGTTACCAGACACCCATGGAGAGGCACATTACAGTACTTGTATGCTTTTAGCCGGAATCTTATTAAAAATGGGAGCGTATGGATTGGTTCGGATCAATATGGAATTATTACCCCACGCCCATTCTATATTCTCTCCCTGGTTGATTATAGTAGGCACAATTCAAATAATCTATGCAGCTTCAACATCTCCCGGTCAGCGTAATTTAAAAAAAAGAATAGCCTACTCTTCTGTATCTCATATGGGTTTCATAATTATAGGAATTGGTTCTATAAGCGATACAGGACTCAACGGAGCCATTTTACAAATAATCTCTCACGGATTTATTGGCGCTGCGCTTTTTTTCTTGGCCGGAACGAGTTATGATAGAATACGTCTTGTTTATCTCGACGAAATGGGCGGAATGGCTATCGCAATTCCAAAAATATTCACGACTTTCAGTATCTTATCAATGGCTTCTCTTGCATTACCGGGCATGAGCGGTTTTGTTGCCGAATTGTTAGTTTTTTTTGGAATACTTACTAGTCAAAAATATCTTTTAATGACAAAAATATTAATTACTTTTGTAATGGCAATTGGAATGATATTAACTCCTATTTATTCATTATCTATGTTACGCCAGATGTTCTATGGATACAAGCTTTTTAATGCCCCAAACTCTTATTTTTTTGATTCTGGACCGCGAGAATTATTTGTTTCGATCTCTATCCTTTTACCTGTAATAGGTATTGGTGTTTATCCCGATTTCGTTTTATCATTATCAGTTGACAAGGTCGAAGCTATTATATCCAATTATTTTTTTCGATAGTTTTTGTGAGTAAACCAAAAAATGCAACTGAAATCCCATGATTTTAAAAATGGTTGATTGTACAATAAAAAAATGAGTCTTTTATATTCTTTTAAGTAAAATAAAAAAATTGGAATTCTATTATAACTAGATATCTTTTGAATTTGTGAGAACCATTTGAATCAAGTAATGGAAATGATTCAAATGGTTCTTGATTGTTTACCTGAAGTTTTCGTATATATACCTGTATGCCGTCCTATGTTTATATTCGTCAAGTCTTTTATTCAATTAGATGTTAATGGAAATGAACCATAACTATGCAACCCTATTCCTAATAGATTAACCCCAAAATAGCATATCCAAATTATAAGAAAGCCCATTGAGGCCACAATTGCAGAATTTACACTTTCAAAATTTTTATTTGTTCTAATATGTAAATAAATAGCGAATATGGTCCAAGTAATAAATGCCCAAGTCTCCTTTGGATCCCAATTCCAATATGATCCCCATGCTTCATTAGCCCATACTGCTCCCGAAAGAATACCTACGGTTAAAAGGATAAACCCTAGACTAATAATACGATAACTCCAACGATCCAATTGTTGAATCAATTGATATCTGTAATAATTTTGAGACGAAATAAAAGAAGTGTTTCGTAAGACATTGTTTCTTTCGTTCACGTATTGAATCTCACTAAAGTAAACTGACTCATTTTCTAAATTATTGCTTTTACTAAAAATCCTTATGAATTTTCGAAATGTAATGACTAGAAGAGCGAGTGATAATAATGATCCACACAAAAGAGCTGCATAGCTCAATACCATCATACTTACGTGCATCATTAACCAATGGGATTGGAGAGCGGGTACTAATATCGCGGATTGATGCATTTCAGTTAAAAGACCCGAAGTAGCAAAACCTTGAGTAAAAATAGTACTTGGCGCGGTTATTGCGCTTAAATGGTTTTTATGTTTTTTAAAATACGGAATAATATGAATAATGGAAAAACTCCACGAAAGAAAAATTAATGATTCATATAAATCACTTAATGGTAAATGCTTCAAATACATCCAACGAGTAACTAATAATCCTGTTATGCAGAAAAAAGTAGCTATCATCCCCTTTTCTGACGAATCATCTAGTCCTACGATTTCATCGACTAATAAAATTATCAAATGAATTGTAATTACAATTGAAACGATCGAAAAGGATATATGAGTTAATATATGCTCTAAAGTTGAAAATATCATAAAAATTATTAAATTAATTAATAAGGGCGTCCCTCAATTATAGGAATTGAAATCGGGAATTGAATTCATTATAGGACTTACTCTTTTCGAAGATGCCATGCCGCTACTCGGACTCGAACCCCGCTACTCGGACTCGAACCCCGCTACTCGGACTCGAAYSCCGCTACTCGGACTCGAACCGAGATGCTCTAGCACTGCTTCCTAAGAGCAGCGTGTCTACCAATTTCACCATAGCGGCTTATTCGAAATCATAATAACCTATTTTTATTCAATCGTCGAGCTTGAAGGAGTTAATTCAATCCAATATTTTTTTTTAGGAAACCATTCAAATTGATGAATAAAAACTTGTTTAAAAATTAGGGATTAAAACGTTTTCGTTAACGTTAATAATATTGATTTTTCTTATTATTATCTTTTTATTTAGTTATTTAGTAGTTTAGGATGTCAATTTTATTTAACTGAACTAACAATGTATTTTTTCATAGGCTATTACTTTATGCTCTCCTAAAACTAAAATGTAACAGTTGTAACTAGATAATTTTTACTTCAATCCCTGGATATAAGTAAAAAAAATGTTCTGCCTCGTTTGCATTTTTTAATGATTTATTTCTTTGTATCATTTATTTTATTAATCGAAAATAAAAAATTCATTTTCATTTTATCGATTAATAAAAAAATCGAATTTTTATATAACACAATTTCAGCGATACACTCAAAAGATTTATGTAAATATTTGCATAGTTAGGTTGCGTTAGGATTTTTTGTTGTGTAGAGAATTTGCGTTAAGATTTAGCAAACCCATTAAGTTAGGTATTTGGGATGGTCGTATCAATCATATAAAAAAATTTAGTATAGAAAGTGTACCGTACTTCAAAATATTTTCTAAATTTTTTAATTAATATAATTAAAATTTTTTAATTATTTAATTAATATATATATTAATATATATATATTAATATATATATATTATATCTTGATCGATCTTCCAATCGAAACATAGGATCTAAAATAGATCACTCAAAATTGGCGCATTCGTCATATAACTACCTAAAAATGTAAACGGGGCTTTTATTAATTTAATTGGGTTTAAGGAATTTTTATAGTGATAATAATTTCTAAAACCCAAAATAATGGTTTAAAAGATTCTAAAAAACATTTTAAACTTAATCTATTAGTTTCAACGACCTCTTCTTTATAATATAAAATCAAAAATATAACTAAAAAAAAATTCTTTTTATTATTGAGTAAGGGCGATGGGGAAAGTGATAATCCCCATCCGGAAAATGATAAAACATACTAAAATGAAAGGCGAAACCTTGCGCTTGCGTTTACCCTTTTTTCAAACAAAAAAGTACCATTCATTTTTAGAATTCAGTAGACAACAGAATTCTTATCTATATCAGAAACGAAAGAAAAATTTGGCTTCAAATTAAAGAAATTCCATTTTATATTCGTTTAAATTTAAACATTATGAGACTAATTCTTTTTTATTTATTTTATTTTTAATGTATATTGTTTTTTTATTTTTAATGTATATTGTTTTTAATGTATTTTAATGTATATTGTTTTTAATGTATTTTAATGTATATTGTTTTTAATGTATTTTAATGTATATTGTTTTTAATGTATATTGTTTATATTGTAATTTATCTTATATATTAATATTTATTCTTTGACTATACTATTATGATGTTAATATTAATTATAATTAATAAATATTATTTATCATTTTTATAACTTATAAATCTTATAAATAAACTATAAACAAACTTATATCACTTTATTTGTTATTAGAACGATTCAGATTATTTATTTGTTACACAAAAAAAACTTTTAGAACTCCCGGTAGAAAGAGATTTCGCTAACGAAAAAGCTTTCAATGCTGCCCTATATCCCTTCCTTTTCCAAATATTTTTACGAATACGTTTTTTTGAAATAGAGGTGCGCTTTTTTGGAACTGCCATTAAAAAGTTATAATAGGTTTTTCGGTTGGATGTGAAAGACATCTATTGTTCAAAATCAATTGTTCTTTACTATTCTCTTCTCTATCTATTTTTTCTCTAAATTAGACAGGGGGTAAAAATCACATAAAATATTAATAAGAACGATAAGGTACACTATGCCAAATAGATTGAAGTTGATAAAAAAAAAAAAAAGATTGTCCGTTTCGTTTTCTTTCTATTTTCGCCGTGTTCCATTTATACATGTAATAAAAAAAATCTAAAAGTTTAATAACCCAATCCTTCTCCCGCTTAATTAAAAAATTAAAAAACTTTAATAATTTTTTCTATTATATTAATTAATTTAATATTAATTTAATTGGTCAAGTTAATTAATTTAATATTAATTTAATTGGTCAAGCTCGAAGAAAGAGTCCACAAAATTTTAATTATCAAATGAGACTAGTAGTTAATCTGTTAAAGGATACAAAATACATAATTTAAAGGCATTTTATTTGCCCCTTTTTTTTTTCCGTAAAATTAAAGTGTTGGATATCATAGCATTTCCTACAAATAGCTTTTATTGTAATGGAAGACAAACAATTAGTTACAAAACAAATTGGTTAATGATTCTAAATAACCGAATTCCAATAAATAGTTTTAGTTATGGGCTTTATGATTCATATCAAATACTGTTTTTGGTATAATTATTTATCCTTGTTCTATAGATATAACAAAATTATTGTAATACGTAATAATTAAAATGAAAATTCTAATTTTCATTTTTTATCTTCATAAAATTGTATTTAAAAATTTGAATTTAATATTAACAATTCAGTATTAATAAAATTAAATACGTATTTATTTTTCACTAGTGACTTATTTATATCATTTGACCAATTAGAACCTCTTGATTTTAAATATTTGAAGTAGTTTGGAAAGATTCAGAATAATTAAGGCTAGAAAATTCTATTTTAGTTTTATTTTATATATCTTAATTTTTTTTTATTAACCGACCCCTTTCAAAAGAAAAGAAATAAGAACCGGTGATTCAGAAACAATTAATTAAGATAAATTTTTTTTTTTTTTTTTTTTATGGAATATACATATCAATATTCATGGATTATACCTTTCATTCCACTTCCAGTTCCTATCTTAATTGGAACAGGACTTCTACTTTTTCCAACGGCAACAAAAAATCTTCGCCGTATGTGGGCTTTTCCTAGTGTTTTATTATTAAGTATAGTTATGGTTTTTTCAGCCCTTTTTTCTATTCAGCAAATAAATAATAATTCTGTCTATCAATATGTATGGTCTTGGACCATCCATAATGATTTTTCTTTAGAATTTGGCTGCTTGGTTGATCCACTTACTTCTATTATGTCGATATTAATCACTACTGTTGGAATTATGGTTCTTATTTATAGTGACAATTATATGTCTCATGATCAGGGATATTTGAGATTTTTTGCTTATATGAGTTTTTCCAATACTTCAATGTTGGGATTAGTTACTAGTTCTAATTTGATACAAATTTATATTTTTTGGGAATTAGTTGGAGTGTGTTCTTATCTATTAATAGGTTTTTGGTTCACACGACCCAGTGCCGCGAATGCTTGTCAAAAAGCGTTTGTAACTAATCGTGTCGGGGATTTTGGTTTATTATTAGGAATTTTGGGTTTTTATTGGATAACAGGTAGTTTCGAATTTCGGGATTTGTTTGAAATATTCAATAACTTGGTTTATAATAATGAAGTTAATTTTTTATTTGTTACTTTATGCGCCTCCCTATTTTTTGCCGGCGCTGTTGCTAAATCCGCCCAATTTCCCCTTCATGTATGGTTACCTGATGCCATGGAAGGGCCTACCCCCATTTCGGCTCTTATACATGCCGCTACTATGGTAGCAGCAGGAATTTTTCTTGTAGCTCGGCTTCTTCCTCTTTTCATAGTTATACCTTACATTCTAAATCTAATAGCTTTTATAGGTATAATAACATTATTTTTAGGAGCCACTTTAGCTCTTGCTCAAAAAGATATTAAGAAAAGCTTAGCTTATTCTACAATGTCTCAATTGGGTTATATGATGTTAGCTCTAGGTATGGGGTCTTATCGAGCTGCTTTATTTCATTTGATTACTCATGCTTATTCGAAGGCATTGTTGTTCTTAGGATCTGGATCAATTATTCATGCGATGGAAGTTATTGTTGGATATTCTCCAGATAAAAGTCAGAATATGGTTCTTATGGGCGGTTTAAGAAAACATGTACCAATTACAAAAACTGCTTTTTTATTGGGTACACTTTCTCTTTCTGGTATTCCACCCCTTGCTTGTTTTTGGTCCAAAGATGAAATTCTTAATGATAGTTGGTTGTATTCACCTATTTTTGCAATAATAGCTTGGTCCACAGCAGGATTAACTGCATTTTATATGTTTCGGATCTATTTACTTGCTTTTGAAGGACATTTAAACGTTTATTTTCAAACTTACAGTGGCAAAAAAAGTAGTTCGTTCTATTCAATGTCTCTATGGGGTAAAGATAAAGAAGGACCCGAAATTATTAAAAAAAATTTGCGTTTATTATATTTATTAACGACGAAAAACAATGAAAAAACTTATTTTTTAAACACATATCGAATTAATAGTAATGAAAATAGTGATGAAAATGTAAGAAGCACGGTGCAGCCTTTTATTAGTATTACTCGTT